GAAAGAAGTCCGGCTACGAGGTCTGAGTATTTAAGTATGAATCATAGTTCGAATACTTTGTGATCTATTTGATCTATTTCGTGCTCCAGATACTCGAATGAATATCCGACGAAGTAAAACCATCTTGATAAAGATGACAGACCCCGTTCTCTGTACTATCCATAGGGTCAATTCTAACAAGTCACACACTCATATTCCGGAAATATACAATGCAGAAAAAAAATTTCGCGGTCGAACTACCAAAGAAGAATAGGCTCAAATTGTTAGACCTACATACTTTACTTTTTTGTATCGAGCTAAACGCTAGAACTTCAAGATTCTTCTTAGTCTAATTCACTGAAATTCCATCCAGTAGAACAGAAGAATTATAAATCTCCAAAATAATAGATAGGAATACCGCAAATAGAGCCATTGCAACACCCATCAAAGGGGTCGTTCCCCATCCAGGAGCTACTTTACCATATTCGGAATTCAATGGTTTCAATAACTTCCCTACAGTAGTGCTTCTTGGACCAGATCTAGAACTATCCTCAACAGTTTGTGTAGCCATAAATCTTATTTTGTATTCATTACGATCTGTTGACTTTGTATACCATTCCGTTGTAAATAAATGATCTTAGCATAGATCCATTGTGGTCTTTCAATTCTATAATAATGGAAACAGCAACCCTAGTCGCCATCTTTATATCTGGGTTACTTGTAAGTTTTACTGGGTATGCTCTATATACTGCCTTTGGGCAACCCTCTCAACAACTAAGAGATCCATTCGAGGAACACGGGGACTAGTTGACGTAATCAGCCTCCAAATATTTGGAGGCTGATTACGTCAATGAAGATAATGAAAAATTATTTCATTTTTTAGTTGAAATTTTAGGTGGTTCCCGAAAAAAAATAGCGAAAAAAATTATCCCTAAAGTGGATACTAAGAGAAATGTATAAACCAATGCTTCCATAAATTTGATCGTGGTTTACAATTATAGCTTTCATACCTGTTTTGTTTACTTGGGAGTATCCCTCTGAATAAAGAAAGAAAAGAGTCAAAGAAACGGCAGCGATTTAAATCAAGATTCCTACAGTACCCTACCTATTAAATAAAATCGCAAACAGAAACTAGAAGAAAAAAAGCAATGTTGCATCAGACTGCTTGTCTTTTTGTAGTTGGATCTCCAAGTTTTTGGAATGCCCCAAATTCCACTTGAGCATCCAAATCTGGATCAATACCAGCAAAAACATCTCTGAAGAGGGTTCTAGCACCATGCCAAATGTGTCCAAAGAAGAAAAGTAGAGCAAACGAAGCATGTCCAAACGTAAACCAACCTCTTGGACTGCTACGAAAAACACCATCGGATTTCAAAGTCGCACGATCTAATTCAAAAATCTCACCCAATTGAGCCCGTCTAGCATATTTTTTCACAGTTGCGGGATCACTATAACTCACTCCATTGAGTTCACCACCATAAAACTCAACAGTTACACCTACTTGTTCGACACTATATTTTGATTCTGCCCTTCTAAACGGGACGTCGGCTCTAACAATTCCGTCTCCGTCTACCAAAACAACTGGAAATGTTTCAAAAAAAGTAGGCATACGGCGTACAAAAAGTTCACGCCCTTCTTTATTTCTAAAGACGGGGTGTCCTAACCATCCAACAGCTATTCCATCCCCATTGTCCATTGAACCCGCTCGGAATAACCCCCCTTTTGCTGGATTATTACCAATATAATCATAAAAAGCTAATTTTTCCGGAATTTTAGACCAAGCTTCTGATAAACTTTGATTTTCAGCCAGTCCAGCACTAACTCTTCGATATATTTCTTGTTGAAAGTATCCCTGATCCCATTGATAACGAGTAGGACCAAATAATTCGATGGGAGTAGTTGCAGAACCATACCACATAGTTCCAGCAACAACAAAAGCTGCAAAAAAGACAGCAGCAATACTACTGGAAAGGACGGTTTCAATATTGCCCATACGTAATCCTTTGTATAGACGTTGAGGCGGACGAACACTAAGATGGAATAGGCCCGCTAATATACCCAACGTCCCTGCTGCAATATGATGAGAGGCTATTCCTCCCGGAACAAAAGGGTCAAAACCCTCCACGCCCCACGCCGGGTTTACGGGTTGGACCTTTCCGGTTAGTCCATAAGGGTCGGATACCCATATTCCAGGACCATATAATCCTGTTACATGAAATGCGCCAAAACCAAAGCAAGCCACTCCTGAAAGAAATAAATGAATTCCAAAAATCTTGGGCAAATCCAAAGAAGGTTTGCCTGTACGTTCATCACAAAAAATTTCTAGATCCCAATATACCCAATGCCAAATAGCTGCCAAGAAGCACAAGCCAGAAAACACGATATGTGCTCCGGCTACCCCTTCGTAACTCCAAAGACCCGGATTCGTTATAGTCCCTCCTGTAATATTCCAACCGCCCCACGAATTGGTTATTCCTAAACGAGTCATGAAAGGTATAACGAACATACCTTGTCTCCACATTGGATCAAGAACGGGGTCGGAGGGATCAAAAACTGCTAATTCATATAGAGCCATCGAACCGGCCCAACCAGCAACCAGAGCAGTATGCATTATATGAACAGAAAGTAAACGACCGGGATCATTCAATACAACAGTATGAACACGATACCAAGGCAAACCCATGGAAATACCCCTTTATCAACGAAAAATAGACACTATGTAACTTTATTGCATTGGAAAAAACTATGCTACGTACCCCCCCTTTTTAGGTAATTATTTCGGAGAAAGGATTAATATTTGTTCTATTCTGTTAGTAATAATGGAACAATTCGATTCATAGGAAAAAAGGGAAGCGGATCTATTCTATATCCGATAAGTACCAATACGCAATGGGGGTGAATCCTATTTTATATGAACCAAGATAGCTATTGTTGTTGATCAGTCAGAAGCCCGTTCGTAAAAAATTTCCTTTAGTTTTATTAATTCTCTCTTACTTTACTTTTATTTTATATTTTATTTTAGCTTATTCAACTTATGTAGTAAATATCATGAATTTAAATATGATTAATAAAGTAGGAAAAAAGGATAATAGTATTAAAAACCGAAACCCCAATCTTACGTTTCCACATCAAAGTGAAATAGAGAACTTCATTCTCTTTTTTTTTATTTCATGCCTATTGGCGTTCCAAAAGTACCTTTTCGAAGTCCTGGAGAAGGAGATACATCTTGGGTTGACATATAGTGCGACTTGTCAGATATATTGGGTTATATGGGATTTCCCCATTTTCTCCCTCGATCGAGATATCCTCTGTTTCGCTCAAAAAGATTGATTGAATTATCAAAAATTTGTAACGCGAAGCGCAAAAATTAAAGTGGAATTAAATGCAGGGAGTATTTAGATTGATATTAGATTATCAAAAATGTTTTATGGTTTACGTGATCGGACTAATAAAATGAAGTATCCAGGCTCCGTTTAGCAAAAACCCAATTTATAATTAATATATAATATTTTTATAATTACTACTTATATGATATGCAAAATTATGATAAAAAATTCTATAAAAAAAATTGAAACAGGGTGATCTAAAACTGTTGCTCAAATCAAATAATATAATTCAAAATTTGTTGACTATTTGACAGAAGACATGTGAAAGAAATGAATTGAAAAAAAAAAGAAGGAGTAGTAAAAAAAGACGCGGTATTTGGTTCATTTGTCCTATATGTGCAAATCAACATCGGGCAAATTTTTCCTTTTACTCGGGGTAGAGCATAAACCTATCAAAAGGAATAAAAAAAGGAAGAAGCCCGTTCAGGAACAAGAAAAAACCATCGCCATTTCAACTGAATCTCGATGAAAAAAAAATATCAATGAATCAAGTGAGTCTGACAGGCTTAATCAATCTATTATAGGATTATAATATCTAATAAAAGGTAAAAGCCGCCAAAACTTAATTTTTCTTTTACTTTTGGGAGCAAGCCCTTTCGTTATAAGTTAGAACGAAAAACCTTCTATGAAAAAAGGGGAGGTTGGAATCGACACATTGATTTTTTCACAATTTTTGTTGAACCGTATGCATCAAAAGGTGCCTGTACGGCTCCTAAGGAATAAAATTTTATCCTAATCAACCGACTTTATCGAGAAAGATTGTTTTTTTTAGGCCAAGAGGTTAATACCGAAATCTCGAATCAACTTATTAGTCTTATGATATATCTCAGTATAGAAAAGGATACCAAAGATCTTTATTTGTTTATAAACTCTCCTGGTGGATGGGTAATATCTGGAATGGCTATTTATGATACTATGCAATTTGTGCGACCCGATGTACAGACAATATGCATGGGATTGGCCGCTTCAATAGCATCCTTTATACTGGTCGGAGGAGCAATTACCAAACGTATAGCATTCCCTCACGCTTGGCGCCAATGAGTTTTTTTATTTTCGAGAAAAAAATACTATGCCTTCGCCCTCGGAAATATGAATTAGTTAAGTAATAATAGCATGGCACTTCGAATTCGATATGAAATTTTTTAGATTTAAAAAAATTAGATTATATATTGAAAGAGTAGTATGAGATAAGGAAGGGGTATTTCAAATGATATCTTACCTATTCGGGCACATTTCAGCGTCACAAACTTTGTTTTCACAACGGAAGCTTATTTACAAAAGTTATATAAAAAAAAAAAGACACTTTGGGATTGCTGAATTATAGACGAATCAAAAAAATGATATATAAAGCAACGGAACCATCATAGTATTTTTTTAACTCCGACAAAAAAAGAAGGATGGTAATTGGATGATTTATGGATCTGCGTATAATACAACCTATATTTTGTTTTCTTTCGCCAAAAGGAAAGGTCAAAAAAGTCAATTCCATTGTGGAGCCGTATGCAATGCACAAAAAAAGCCTGTACGGTTATTCAATTTTCTCTTTTTTTTTGTTATCCCGCCTCATTCTGCGAAATAAAAAAAACCTTTTCTATTATATTATCAGGGTAATGATCCATCAACCCGCTAGTTCGTTTTATGAGGCACAAACGGGAGAATTTGTCTTGGAAGCGGAAGAACTACTAAAACTTCGCGAAACCGTCACAAGGGTTTATGTACAAAGAACGGGCAAACCTATATGGGTTGTATCCGAAGACATGGAAAGGGATGTTTTTATGTCAGCAACAGAAGCCCAAGCTCATGGAATTGTTGATCTTGTAGCGGTTCAATAAAAAATAGGAGCGATTTCATGCAAATCTACAATTTCTAATGTTATATATTTTTAGATTAAAGGTTTAGTTTCATATTCTCTTCAATATTGTTTTTTATATTGAAGAGAATCTTGAAGAGAAGTAATTCATAATTAGCCGGTTAGAACTAATCTAAACCAGCCCATTATTTATATGATTCCGTATGCCAACCATTAAACAACTTATTAGAAATACAAGACAGCCAATCCGAAATGTCACGAAATCCCCAGCGCTTCGGGGATGCCCTCAGCGACGAGGAACATGTACTCGGGTGTATGTGCGACTCGTTTAGATCATAGACTGAGACACAAAAAGGAAATTCTTTTTGAAATATCAAGGATCAATACCTGTGAATAAAATAGAAGGGAGGAACTCGATTCATTATTTAAAAAATATGGATCGTTCATATATTCGATTGTGTCTGAAACTTATGGTTTACATTGGTGCAAATCCAATCAACTCCATTTTTTAGAAAACCCCCAATGATAACAAATGATTATCCATTAAGCGGGGGAAATTCCATTTTTTAGAAAAAAGATTCCACTCTTGAAAGAAAAGAACGGACTAACAGGGTAAATGACCAAATCAATTTTAAAAATGAAATACCGTTACTGTATAAAGTGGATCTCATTGTGAAAGACCGATTACTGGAATATTCATGGGGTAGAGCCAAAGAATGTGAATTGTACAAGTTACCAATAGTATTGATTAATTAAAAGAAGGAGCTCCGGTGTATAGAGAGGACCTCACCGTTTTAGAAGTAACCATAGAAACGATGGAACCCACTATTTATCCAATTCTATTTACTACTTTTTGTAGTTATTCTTTTTTTTTTTATATCAAGTATCAAGGGAATTTACCCTTTCAAAGCAAAGGAAAATACCTAGCAAAAAATAGTGGTGGGGAAGGTTAGAGTAGCAAAAGCCATTGGAATTTTTTTTTATACATTGGAATAATTCGTTTGGTTATTAATAGACTAAGGGGAAAAGAATAACTAAAAAAAGAATTAGTTATTCATCAAAGTTTGATTTATTCAATGACTAGAATTAAACGCGGATATATAGCTCGGAGGCGTAGAACAAAACTTCGTTTATTTGCATCAAGCTTTCGAGGGGCTCATTCACGACTTACACGAACTATGACTCAACAAAGAATAAGAGCTTTAGTTTCGGCTCATCGGGATAGGGGTAAAAGAAAAAGAGATTTTCGCCGTTTATGGATCACTCGAATAAATGCCGTAATTCACGAAATGGGGGTATTCTATAGTTATAACCAATTCATACACAATCTGTACAAGAAGCAATTACTTCTTAATCGGAAAATACTTGCACAAATAGCTCTATTAAATAGCAGTTGTCTTTATACAATTTCGAATGACATAAAAAAGTAAGGGGATTGGAAGAAATCCACGAAAATCTTTGAAATAGAGTTCTAAGGAGAATGAGCTCGGGGAAGGTAGAGTAGAAATTAGTATTATAAAAAAAAGTCGTCAAAACAAAACGAGAGTATATAGTCGCTAAAAAACGAGTTATTCTTTTTCTTTTCGACGATTCTTTTATTTTTTTTTTTTATGACAGACACAGACGTAACAATCAAATTTTTATTCTTGATTGGATTTTTCGAACAAAATATTAATCTCTTTTTTAATTCCTTCAGATTGAAATTGTTATTAACTTGAAGAATAAGTCTATTTTTTTCTGGTTCTAAGGCTAGTAGTTCTAGGGGTCGACTCACTTCTTTCAAATTGTTTCTGATTATTAAGAAAAGGTAACAAAGATAAAATACGAGCTTGTTTTATAGCAATAGTGATTAATCGTTGTTGTTTTAAAGTCACTCTATTCACCCGTCTAGATAATATTTTTCCTTGTTCACTAATAAATCGACTAATTAAACTCATGTTTCTATAATCAATTCGATCCCCCGATTGGATCGGGGGCAAACGCCTACGAAAAGATCGCTTGGATTTAGTAAAAAGTCGCTTAGATTTATTCATAATTTTTTTATTCCTTATCTCTAAAATCCTATTGATCGGATCAAAATAAAAACGATTTCTATTTCTATATAGGATAGAGTTTCTATATAGAATTAAGAATATAGGATTAGATTTCGTTCTATTGATTTATTTGTTTATATTTATATATATGTAATAATATATAGATACTAGCATTATTCCTGTTCTTAAAATAAAAGTTGACATACAAGCACTCAATTTGATCTATTTCTTGATTTCCCCGTGAATTGTATGTTTATAACAATAGGGACAGAATTTTCTCAATTCCAATCGACTAGGGGTGTTATGCCGATTCTTTTGAGTAATATATCTGGAAATTCCTGCTGATTCTTTCTTAATATCATTTCGAACACAACTGGTACATTCCAAAATAATTGTTACTCGAACATCTTTACCCTTGGCCATGAAACCTCCTTTGGATTTATGATTCACCTCAATCTTCTATTTTAATTTTAGGATCCAGAAAGAACAAGAACCAAAAAAATAGAAGCTGTTAACTAAAAAAAATTATGAAATATTTCGTTGCAATGAATATTAATTAGTAATTAAATAAAAATAAAATAATAAGCAATACAATGATTTTGTGAAAACTATAGTTAAAATCTTTGTACAGTATTTTTTTTAAGTATCTCATAGGATACTCTTTCCCTAGCAACACTTTTTTCGTTCTATTACTAATTTAATTGGATCCTGAACCCTCATTTTTATGACCTTTCGCCCCCCCCACTTTTCTAATTATTTTTTTAGAATGAATTAGAAAAGGTGGGGGGATAATTAGTCCCCGATTGTTGATTGTATCTCTAAATTTTAACCCCTTTCTGATGTTAATAACTAGAATGAAAAAAATGGAAATGTTAATGCATCTGGAAATAAACGATTAATCTCTATTAATAAACCTGCTAACGAACCGAACCATAGAGTACTTAGTACCGGTGCTACGGAAAGATATGTTTTTAGATCTCGCATTTGAAATCCTCCTTCTTTCTTCTTTATTGTATTACATTATATATAGTAATATATATAACTACAGATGTACATGTAGTTAAGAAGTTCTTGTATTTATATACGTAACTTCTGCCCCCCACTTTCAAAATTCGAATTGAAATATTGTCTACTAGAACGATCTTCTAGATTCCATTTGAAAACGGAAACGCCTCTTTATGTAAAATTGAAATTGAGAGAATTATCGTAAAAAAAAAAAAAAGTCAATTTTTTAATTATATCTTTGTTATCTGATATGAGAAAAAAAGAAGAAACGAATTTGATATACCAATAAAAAAGAAGAAGGATGTGGAAAACAAGACAGGAATGCTCTACAATGACACTGTAAACCAATTGAAAGGGATGTAGCGCAGCTTGGTAGCGCGTTTGTTTTGGGTACAAAATGTCACGGGTTCAAATCCTGTCATCCCTACCTATTACTGCTCAGAAGAGCAGTAACGAGGTATCTATTTTGATCTATTTTTTTTAATAAAATTGGACATACATAGAATTCTGAAATTTATGATATACTATGATATAGTATATACGTACAAAATCGATTCGGGTTAAAGAATGTCCTCGTTCTAGCCTTTTCGTTTTTTAGAACAAAAACCAGAAAAACGCTCTTAGTTCAGTTCGGTAGAACGTGGGTCTCCAAAACCCAATGTCGTAGGTTCAAATCCTACAGAGCGTGATTTCACTCTTGTTTATTAGATTGTGTCAAAATTCCACTGTTCGCAAATTATTGAGCAGCAATCTGAATTAGACCTACCGCATATGAAAGCAAGAAGGAGGTCAGTAAAAAAAACGAGATGTTAATTAATCAAAAGTCCAACTGATCACCACGTCTGTATTGTAAATAAGCAGTTACGAATAATCCAGCCAAAGTAATAGGAATTAGACCTAAGACGATTCCAAATAAAAAAACTTCAATCATTTCAATTTTCTTTTTTTTTTTTTCATTTTTGAAAGGGAGAAAAGAGAGGTACTATCTATTCCTAGCTCTTAATCTGTATTGCCGATGAATCTCAATGACCAAAATTGGGTAATTAACACGGTAAGGAACTATCGAACATATGAAATACCACCGAAATCCTTTTTTAGAAAAAAAATCTGGATTCAATTAATTTCAAATAAGTCGTATTTTGCTTAGACCAATAAATAGAACTGAGGTTATCGTTAAAGCTGCTAGTAGAAAACCGAAATAACTAGTTATAGTAGGCATGAAGGGACTAAATAAAATATGTTTTTTTATACATAACATATGTTTCTAAAGTACTTCCCTAAGTTTCAATTGAATTTTTCAGAAATAGATTAATTCTTGGAAAGATAACTAGTTCCAAGAATTAAAAAAATTCAATTGAAAATTTGTGAATTATCAATTATTATAGGTGGTATGAACAAAAATAGAGAAAGATAAAAAGAACTCAATTCATCGTCTTTGGCATCTGCACTATCTCAGGATTCAGAATTCACGTAACTGATTAATTGAAAAACTCTTTAAGAAATTAATCATAAAAAAAAATAATACATAAAAAAAAATCACTCTATTATCTAACTTCAGTCAAAACATATAACTTTTTTTGAATGAATATGTAAAAATTTGAAAATAAGTTGTTTGATTCTTTTTTTTTTTTTTTAAGTGACCTTAGAACCTAGAATACGCCCCTTTCTACTTTATTAAAATTGAATTTACTTAAATTTGAACTCATTCGATTAAATAGTAGATCCATTTTATTCATTTAATCTATCCAATGAGACTAAAAAGAAAAGAGGTATCCTACACGGAGAAC